TGGATTAATATATAGGAATATAGGATGAATCCCCGGGATGGGTAGAAATCTAAAGCGATTTTCAATGCTTTGCTTATGTACAACTGCAAAGTAAGAAACATTCTAATTGGATTAGGTAGATAATTTTTCAGTCATTCATTGAATGATAAATCACTACAAGTGACGGAGATACGCGATTTAAATAACGGAAAATCCAATATTTTAAAATTGTATCTAGAATGACTGGAAAAGTGGAAACAAGGCCAGATATAATTTGATCATTATGAACAAATCCAAAATCCTTGTAGACAAAGCCAATCAGCAGTTCCCAACCATGGGGCGAATGAAATCCGATACATAAATCAGTTAATAAAAGAAGAGAAAAAGCTTTTATTGTGTCACTTAAGTTATATAGGAATTCCTGAGCCCAAGAGTTAAGAATAACAAGTTCTTTATTACCCAAAATAGAATAACCGCTTAGAATAATGAAACAGATTATATTTGTCGAGAAGTGCAAAATCGTATGAATACGACCCTCGTTGTGTATCTTGATTAATTGGATTGTTTCTTTGTGAATTCCTATACGAAGGTTTTGTAGATGTGTCTCCGAGTATTCCTTGATCATTTCCTCTAAGAAGAGGAGTTCCTCCAATTCTCTGAATTTTTCTAGAATACTCTTTTCTTCAATATCATTCAAAAAAAATTCGGATTGCCTAGTATTCCACCAATAAGTAACCCATGATTCCAGACTTTTTTGAAATGAGAGAGAAATCCACCAGGGCAAAAATACTATAGATGCAAGATATAAAAGAGGAGTGAATGCTTTCTTTTTTTCCATTTTTTCGTCTGTGAATTGTTAATGAACCCATCTCATTCGTCGACTCTATGTAATCTAATATTTCTCTCATGCATCTCTTCTATTACAAGTTATCGAACCTATGAATCTATTCACTCTTTTTTATTTGTGATTTCGTGGTTAGGCCTTGAATCTAGAAAAAAAATACCGAAATAGACGAAAAATTCGAATGAATAAATAAAAAAAATTGTTTACCTATATTTCAATTGGTCGAATTCGAAGCACATATCTCCTTTCGATAAATGCCCGGAAAAATTTTATTCTTATTCCATATATGTCTGCTTTGACTCGAATGAATGTTTTGAAGAAACCTCAATTAAGTTATAAGTTATGTTATAGAAAAAGGGGATTCTTGCTTTTTTTGCTCTCCTGCTGAGAAAGCATTCATTTCTCGGCTTCATTTATTAAAAAACTTCAATTGGTACACGCAAGAAATAGGCCAATTCAGCAGCTTTTTGTTCCATTTCCCGTGGAGTAAAATTCTCATCAGTACGAGTCAATGGAATGGCTCCCTGGCCTCTGATATCCATATAAAGGACACGACGAGCAAAAATACCCTCTTTCACTTCTATTCTGACGGACTGAATATCTTTTATAAGAAATCGGAGGAAGACCCGACGATTTTTTCCAGGAAATCCCCAACGAAAGATACACACTATTCCATCTTTTCTATCAAATCGATCATAACCACTACCTACATTCCACGAAATTGTGCACCACAAATAGGAGCTAATAAAAAGACCCGCGATCCCATAGAAAGACATCACAATTCCTTGCGGGAAAAAAACTATTTCCTGAGACGGAAATAAAGATATCAAATTTCTACCAAGATAACTCGAGGTTCCAACCAACAAGAATCCTAATGAACCTAAAAAAAGGATAACAGCCCAGCAGAAATTACTTGTTTTTCGAGCCCCCGTTATAGGTTCTATCCATATATGTTCTGATCGACAACTCATACTTGATCCAGTTGCTTTTTTTGGAATTGAGAGAATACCCCAAATGAATTTGACTTTAGTCCGTTTGTTTCCGAAGTAACTCGCATCAACTAGCACTAGTTTGATGTGAACCTTTAGGAGTAATTCATTAAATTGGTTAGATCTAAACTAATAACATACCCTTCGTATGATCTCACTAAAGATAGCCACATGTATATAGATAGACCAACTTTACAGTTCAGCCATCCGCCGAGTTGGGTCTATTTGAAAATAGCTAGAATATAGCATTTTTGGGAGATTTTCGGCGGAAGCCACTTATACCAAATATACCAAATTTTGCTAAATGGATATCTGTGTTATGATACAAGCGTCAGTTAAAAAAAAATAGATGAGATTTTGTGCCCTCGCCTCTAAACAATTTTGTTTTTTTGAATATGAAGAAATAAAGAAGCTATTGCGATTGCCGGAAATACTAGGCCTACTAAAGGGACCAAAACAGAGGGAAAGGTAAGATTTGTCATAGAATGGGTACCTCGATTTACTATTTGTACCTGTTATTATTATTTAGATTTTATTTTATATTTTATAATATAAAGTAAAGATATCTTATCTTATCTTATTATATATAAAGTATATCTTATTATAATTTGATAATTTGATATTGATCATTCTAAATAAATAAATAAAGATATAAGTATCTAGCTAAGTGAGTTATAGAATGTAGTTT